TCAAATATTAATTAAATATTATACTAGCACATATTCTAATACTAATTGATAATACTACTAAATTAATAATGCGAATTAATCCTATGTTTCATTACATATATATATAATGAGATAATGAAAATAAAAATAAAAGAAAATAAAAACATATAAAAAAATATAATTAATATAAAAAAATATAATTAATATAGAAATATAATATAAAAAAGAATTTCAAAACGGAAAAAATTTCAGTAGTCATATGGGGTAAAATATCTAGGGATTTCTAGCATATTCTTTTCGAAGTATTTTTTTTTTTCATTAATATCTGTGTATAGGATCATTGCTTCTATTGATTTCATACGAATACATTACATTACATTACATAAACATAATCTAAGCACCGAACGATTATATTTTTTTCTCCTTTCCTTATCCTGGATTTCATTTCTATTTTCCTTAATTGATTTGATTCAATCCGTTGAGTTGCGAGTTTACATATAACAACTCATATCTTTCTATACAAAAAAAATTCGAAACTTTTTTTCTTGTACTATACCGACTGACCCTCTCAGAAATAAAATAAAAAGAATCGAGTTATTTCATTAGAGTTAGAATGAAAAAAAAAGAGTCATTCCATTTCAGACCAATCTCGAGTACTAAAGAAAGATCGCGATTTGGAATGAACAAAAATACTTGTTTGTTTTGTTACGGCAATAACACTTAGTAATAGTAAGACCACCCGATGGGTTGGATTTCACTACAAGAAAAAGGTTTGTTTTACAGCAAACCCACATTACACAATGAAAGATACCACAGAGTGGTATAATAGACGGAATCGTAAATTATCTAATCTACATAAGAAAGATACTTCTAATAGAAAGAATTAGACATTATCGAATGATTTGACAGACCAAATCCCAAAACCAACTCAACTCATAGAATATAGAAGAAGGAAATTGATACATTTAGGACCAATTCATTATCTCTGCATTATCTCTGAATCAATCAATTGGGGTTGTTGTTCTGTCAAAAAGCGATTAGTCAGGCGACTCCACACACAAAACAAATACAAGAAAAGAATAGGTCCTAGATCTATGTGACTGTTGAAGTTTTTAGACAGAATCATGTCATGATTCTCACTTCATAAATTGACCGGATTCGATATACCAACGCAAAAATATATCACTAACTCTTTAATCATGGACAGGAAAAGAGGAAAAAGGTCATATGTAATCCATCCACGAAGATTAATGGAGGAAGATGAGTATTTTATCCGAGATTTTACAAATACTGATTAGATCTATTGGAATGAATTATTGTTTTTTATTGTTTTTATTTTCCTGTCCCTATGTATTTACATGAACATGCGGTAATACTTTTGGACCAACCAACCGGCCAGTCTATAAACAAGTACTAATGAGGAAATGAAAACTATACTAAACTAAAATAGAATGTATTAGGGCTATACGGACTCGAACCGTAGACCTTCTCGGTAAAACAGATCAAACTGATTATTATCGAAATGATTCGAACTGTTTCAAAGACCCAACGTGCATTTTGTTGCATTGGGCTCTTTCATAAACTGATGTAAAGATCAGTTAGTCCACCATATTTTTCTTTACAGGAAAATAATGAGATGGTTCCATGTGCTCTGATTCATCATTTGTATTCTGATCTAGGAGCAATACCAAAGTGTTTCAAAGAAGGGTTACCTTGACTTAGGTCTGCCTTCGGCCTAGATCAAACTAAGTTAGATGGAGTCTCTATCGCTACGCTGCAAGAGTCGAATATGAGACTTCATACACCTTAAAGTTCATAGGACGGAAAAAGGTTATTTTGAGGCCCTTATACTCATTATGCCTAGCATTGAATGGACTGGGTATTTACCTTATCAACTATCAAATCAATGGCGGGTTCTATTTGATTTGGCACTTGAATTCGCACCTGAATCGGACCGAACCCAATATTTGTCAGGCTATTGTTCTCTTGTTCCCTCGAATCCATGGAGTAAGACATCGATTTGTCAATAAGATCAATTATGTTTATTGCATAATGGGCTCCCCTGAAAAGCATTAGCGCACGTGTAAACGAGGTGCTCTACCTAACTGAGCTATAGCCCTTGTCATAGATATATTAACATATGGATAATTTCTTGTCAAGATGGATATTCCATAATCCCACATGATAGCTCTCTGATCCGTCTACTGTTAACAGATTGGTATTGCTTAGAAATGATATTCCACTTATAATCCTATAAGTGATGGGTCCTTTTTGGGGTGATAAATAACCTACTTAACTCAGTGGTTAGAGTATTGCTTTCATACGGCGGGAGTCATTGGTTCAAATCCAATAGTAGGTAGAACTTATTAGATACCGAAGTCAATTGAGTGATATCTAATAAGTTTTTCTACCCATTTTCTTTTTTTTTTCGTTATATCAGATTAGACTTGATTTGTTCAATTGGCAGAATCCAAATGTGGTGTATAATAATACAGTTCTAATGAACTTCTTTTGATTATTT